TTGAACTCAGATCATGTAAGATTTTAATGATCGAACAGATCAAAATTTTAAACTTTTGCATTTAAATTTTATCTTAATCCAACATCGAGGTCGCAATCTTTTTTTCTTATATGTACTAAAAAAAAATATTACGCTGTTATCCCTAAGGTAATTTTTTCTTGTAATCATTATAAATGGATCATTTATTCACTTATTTATGTTTATTATTTAAAAAAAGTTAATTAAATTTTTCTATCACCCCAATATAATATTTAATTTTATTAATATTAATTTATATATATATTTAAAATAAAAATTCAAATATAAAACTCTATAGGGTCTTCTCGTCTTTTAAATTTATTTTAGCTTTTTAACTAAAAAATAAAGTTTTATTAATAATTAAGAGACAGTTAATATTTCATCAAATCTTTCATACAAGTTTCCAATTAAAAAACTAATGATTATGCTACCTTTGTACAGTTAATATACTGCAGCCCTTTAATAAATCAGTGGGCAGATTAGACTTTAAATTATTATCAAAAAGACATGTTTTTGATAAACAAGTGAATATTACAATTTGCCGAATTCCTTTTAATTAATTTTAATATTAATTTTTATATTATATATATATATATATATATATATAATTTATACTAATTTTATCATAATTTCTAATTTTTTATTATTGAAAATTATTATTTTATAAAAAATTAAATTTTTTAATATTAAATTTTAACTTTAATAAAATTTTTTATAATAAATTATAATTTTTAAACAATATAAATTTTAAAAATTTTAAATTAAAATAATTTTATTATAACTTTTTAATTTAAAGCTTATCCCTTAAAATATTAAATTTAAAATTTTTAATTTTTTTTTATTAAAAAATAAAATTATTTTAATTTAAAATTAAATTTTTTTCTAAAAAAACTAGATATATTTAAAAACGATTAACATTTCATTTCTAATTAATTATTAAAAATAATTATACCACATTAAATTTTTTAATTAATTAACTCTTTTAAATTCGAGATTTTTTTTTAAAAAAAAAATTATTTAATAAACTCTGATACACAAGATACAATAAATTAAATTTTCTTTATTTTTAATTAATTTTTTCTTATTTCAAATTTCTTTTACAATACTATTTAATTATAAATTTATAAATTTTTTCTATTAAAATTACTTTAACCCCCATATATTTTTAATATTAAAATTTATTTTATTAATTAAATTTAATTAATTTTTCCCCCTCAAATTAATTAAATTTTAATTTCTTTTCAATGTAAATGAAATACTTTTACAAGCTCTAATTTGTTCATTCTAGAAACACTTTCCAGTACCTCTACTTTGTTACGACTTATTTCAATTTTTAAATGAAAGTGACGGGCAATATGTACATATTTCAATTTTTAATCATTTTAATAAATTAATTAAAATTACATTTAAATCCACTTTTAAATTAATTTTTCAATTAAACTATTCATCTAAATTATTTTATTGTAATCCATTATATTCTTAATTATAATCTACATCTTGATCTGAATTAATTTTTATTTTAAATTTTAAAATATTATTTTTATTATAAAATATTTTTTTAACAACGATATATAAAATATTAAATTAAGTAAATTTATTCGTGGACTATCAATTATTAAACAGATTCCTCTAAATGAACTAAAATACCGCCATATTATTTAAGTTTCAATATTTTTTATTTACTATTTTAGTATTTAAAATTAAATTTTTAATAATAGGGTATCTAATCCTAGTTTATTAATAAATTTACTAAATCATAAAATTAACTTAAAATTTAATTAAATTAAAATTTTACCTAATAATTTAATATTTATTTTAATTTATATTTCATTTATTATAAACTGAAATAATTTAATTTAACTTTTGTATAACCGCAACTGCTGGCACAAAATTAGCTATTAATTTTTATATTACTAAATCTTAATTTCTTAAATTTTTAATTTTATTTACTATAAAATTTTAATAACTATTCTTTAAATAATTAAAAACAATCACTAAAATTTGTATGTAAAATAAATTTATAATAAATTTTAAAAAACATAAAAATTTTATTTATTTATATAATTTTTCACATAGATTTTTTTTTTTTTTTTTTTGCGTATATAATTTATAAATTAATAGATTTTTAATATTTCTCCTATTTTTTTTCATAATAATTATATTAAAAATATATTTCATTATAATCATAATAAAATTCATTTTAAATAATAAATATTAAAATAATTAATTTTATTATTAATATTTTAATATAAATATATAAATATATAAATATATAAATATATAAATATATTAATATTTTAATATAAATATATAAATATATAAATATATAAATATATAAATATATAAATGTATAAATATATAAATATAATGCCATTTTTAATAATTTTCTTAATAAATATAAAAAAATATTCATATACATATGCATTCATGAATAAATACATATATGTATGTATATTAAAAATAAGCTAAATTTAAGCTTTTGGGCTCATACCTCAAATATAAAGAAATCCTTTTTTTTAAAAATAAAGTGCCTGATTAAAAGGATTATTCTGATAGGATAAATTATGTAAATTTTTACCTTTATTATATTTTATAGAATTTAACTATATCTAATAATTTCAAAAATTATTGTGCATCTTACACTAAAATATATTTTAATATAATAACAAAATTATATTTAGAAATTTATATTAATTTCTTATTTTAAATTTATTTTTTTTTTAATTCTAATAAAATATTTTTTTTATTTATTTTATTCTTTAGAACTTTAATTTCTATTTCTGCTAATTCTTGATTAGGATGTTGAATTGGATTAGAAATTAATTTACTAAGCTTTATCCCCCTAATTTCCAACCCCAATAATTTATTAAACTCAGAAGCTTCTCTAAAATATTTTTTAACTCAATCTATTGCTTCAATTAATTTTTTATTTACAATTATTTTAAGATTATTTATCATAAAAAATTTTTTTTGAAATAATTTTATTTCAATTTTAATTAATTCTTCTCTTTTAATAAAAATAGGATCTACCCCATTTCATTTTTGATTTCCAAATATTATAGAAGGTCTTTCTTGATTAAATTGTTTTATTTTAATAACTTGACAAAAAATTACCCCCATAATTTTATTGTCATATTATTTTAATAGAAATTTTTTAATATTTATTATAATTTTAAATGTTTTAATTGGAGCAATTGGAGGATTTAATCAAACTTCTTTACGAAAATTAATAACATTTTCATCCATTAATAATTTAGGTTGAATATTATCTGCTTTACTAATTAGAAATAATTTATGAATAACTTATTTTATTTTTTATTCTTTTTTAATTAGCATATTATGTTTTTTATTTTATATATTAAATATTTTTTATATTAATCAAATATTTAATTTTAATATTAATTTTTCTATTAAATTTTTTATTATAATTAATTTTCTTTCTTTAGGAGGTTTACCCCCATTTTTAGGATTTTTTCCAAAATGATTAATTATTAATTATTTAATTATAAATAAATTATATATTATCTCTTTTTTTTTTATTTTTATAAGTTTAATTATATTAATTTTTTATATTCGAATTATTTACTCTTCTTTTATATTTTTTTCTTTTAAATTTAAATGATTTAAAATTTATATTAAAAATAATTTTTTAATTTTTATTAATTTTTTTAATTTTATCTCATTATTAGGAATAATTTTTAGAACTTTATTTTTTCTTTAAGGTTTTAAGTTAAATTAAACTAATAATCTTCAAAATTATTTATAAAGAAATTTCTTTAAGCCTTAGTATTAATATACCCCATAAAATTTGCAATTTTATATCAAATTATGACTATAAGACTAATTAGTAAAAGAAAAATTTTTCGTTAATAAATTTACAATTTATCGCTTACCCCTCAGCCATTTTACTTATTTATTGCGAAAATGACTCTTTTCTACAAATCATAAAGATATTGGAACTCTATATTTTATTTTTGGAATTTGAGCAGGAATAGTAGGTACTTCATTAAGTCTTATTATTCGAACAGAATTAGGAAATCCAGGATTTTTAATTGGAGACGATCAAATTTATAATACTATTGTAACAGCCCATGCTTTTATTATAATTTTTTTTATAGTTATACCTATTATAATTGGAGGATTTGGAAATTGATTAGTACCACTAATATTAGGAGCTCCTGATATAGCTTTTCCCCGTATAAATAATATAAGATTTTGACTTTTACCTCCTTCCTTAATACTTTTAATTTCAAGAAGTATTGTAGAAAATGGAGCTGGAACAGGATGAACTGTATATCCCCCCCTTTCATCAAATATTGCTCATGGAGGATCTTCAGTAGATTTAGCAATTTTTTCTCTACATTTAGCGGGAATTTCTTCAATTTTAGGAGCTATTAATTTTATTTCAACAATTATTAATATACGAATTAACAGTATAACTTACGATCAAATACCTCTTTTCGTATGAGCTGTTGGAATTACAGCTCTATTACTTTTATTATCTTTACCTGTTTTAGCTGGAGCTATTACTATATTATTAACAGATCGAAATTTAAATACTTCTTTTTTTGACCCAGCTGGAGGAGGAGATCCTATTCTTTATCAACATCTATTCTGATTTTTTGGACATCCAGAAGTTTATATTTTAATTTTACCCGGATTTGGTATAATTTCCCATATTATTTCTCAAGAAAGCGGTAAAAAGGAAACTTTTGGATGTTTAGGTATAATTTATGCTATATTAGCTATTGGATTATTAGGATTTATTGTTTGAGCTCATCATATATTTACAGTTGGAATAGATATTGATACTCGAGCTTACTTCACTTCTGCAACAATAATTATTGCTGTACCAACAGGTATTAAAATTTTTAGTTGATTAGCAACTCTTCATGGAACACAAATTAATTACAGTCCTTCAATATTATGAGGTTTAGGATTTATTTTTTTATTTACTGTAGGAGGACTAACAGGTGTTATTTTAGCCAACTCTTCTATTGATATTGCTTTACATGATACTTATTATGTTGTAGCTCACTTTCATTATGTTTTATCAATAGGAGCAGTATTTGCCATTCTTGGAGGATTTGTTCATTGATACCCTTTATTTACTGGATTAGTTTTAAATCCTTATTTATTAAAAATTCAATTTATTTCAATATTTATTGGTGTAAATTTAACATTTTTTCCTCAACATTTTTTAGGATTAGCAGGAATACCTCGTCGTTACTCTGATTATCCTGATAGTTTTTTATCTTGAAATATTTTATCATCATTAGGCTCATACATTTCCTTATTTTCTATAATAATAATTATTGTTATTATTTGAGAATCAATAATTTATCAACGTATTATTTTATTTTCATTAAATATATCTTCCTCAATCGAATGATATCAAAATTTACCTCCAGCTGAACACTCATATAATGAATTACCTATTTTAAGTAATTTCTAATATGACAGATTATATGTAATGGATTTAAACCCCATTTATAAAGGATTATCCTTTTTTTAGAATATGGCAACATGATCTAATTTTAATTTTCAAAATAGAGCTTCTCCACTTATAGAACAAATCATTTTTTTTCATGATCACACTCTTATTATTTTAATTATTATTACTATTTTAGTTTCTTATTTAATATTAAGACTTTTTTTTAATAAATATATTAATCGATTTTTATTAGAAAGTCAAATAATTGAATTAATTTGAACTATTCTTCCTGCAATTACTTTAATTTTTATTGCTCTTCCTTCTTTACGTTTACTTTATCTTTTAGATGAACTAAATAATCCTTTAATAACTCTAAAATCAATTGGACATCAATGATATTGAAGCTATGAATACTCTGACTTTAATAATGTTGAATTTGATTCATATATAATACAACCTAACAATAATAATAATTTTCGATTATTAGATGTTGATAATCGTATTGTTTTACCTATAAATAATCAAATTCGAATTTTAATTACAGCTACTGATGTTATTCATTCATGAACTATTCCCTCTTTAGGAGTTAAAGTGGATGCTAATCCTGGTCGATTAAATCAAACTAGTTTTTTTATTAATCGACCAGGATTATTTTTTGGACAATGTTCAGAAATTTGTGGAGCAAATCATAGCTTTATACCTATTGTAATTGAAAGAATTTCAATTAAAAATTTTATCAACTGAATTAATAATTATTCTTCATTAGATGACTGAAAGCAAGTACTGGTCTCTTAAACCATTTTATAGTAATTTAGCAATTACTTCTAATGAAAGAATTAGTTAATATATAACATAAATATGTCAAATTTAAATTATTACTTTAAGTAATATTCTTTTATACCACAAATAATGCCAATTAATTGATTATTTTATTTATTTTTTTTTATTAATATTTTTATCTTATTTAACATTATTAATTATTTTATTTTCAATTATAATTATAATATTAAAAATAAACTTAAATCTACCACTTTTAAAAATTTAATTTGAAAATGATAAATAATTTATTTTCTATTTTTGATCCATCCACTAACATTTTTAATTTATCATTAAATTGATTAAGAACTTTAATCGGATTAATATTTATTCCCTATTCTTTTTGATTCATCCCAAATCGATATTTTATATTATGAAATTTTATCTCATTAAAACTTCACAATGAATTTAAAACTCTTATAGGAATCAATAGATTTAATGGATCAACATTTATCTTTATTTCTCTTTTTTTTTTTGTTTTATTTAATAACTTTTTAGGATTATTTCCATATATTTTTACAAGTACTAGTCATTTAAATTTATCTTTAACTTTATCATTAACTTTATGACTAAGATTTATAATTTACGGATGAATTAATAATACTCAACATATATTTATTCATATAATTCCTCAAGGAACTCCTACTATTCTAATACCTTTTATAGTATTAATTGAAACAATTAGTAATATTATTCGTCCTGGAACTTTAGCAGTTCGTTTAACTGCTAATATAATTGCAGGACATTTATTATTAACATTATTAGGAAATTCAGGAATAAACATACCCAATTATTTATTAATTATTTTAATTTTCACTCAAATTTTATTATTAATTTTAGAATTTGCAGTTGCTATTATTCAATCTTATGTTATTACTATTTTAAGAACTCTTTACTCTAGAGAAGTTAATTAATGAAAATTACCCACAATCACCCGTATCACTTAGTAGATTTTAGTCCATGACCTTTAACAGGAGCTATTGGAACAATAACTTTAGTTACAGGATTAATTAAATGATTTCATAATTTTAATATAAATCTTTTAATTTTAGGATATATTATTATTATTTTAACTATATATCAATGATGACGAGATATTTGTCGAGAAGGAACTTACCAAGGTAAACATACTTTATTAGTTTCTAATGGACTTCGATGAGGAATAATTTTATTTATTATTTCAGAAATTTTTTTCTTTATTTCTTTTTTTTGGGCCTTTTTTCATAGTAGATTATCTCCTAATATCGAAATTGGAGCTATATGACCTCCTTATAATATTATCCCATTTAATCCATTTCAAATTCCTTTATTAAATACAATTATTCTTATTAGTTCTGGAATTACAGTAACATGAGCTCATCATAGATTAATAGAAAATAATTATTCTCAAACTTTTCAAAGATTATTAATTACAATTATGTTAGGAATTTATTTTACTATTCTACAAGCTTATGAATATTTTGAAGCTCCTTTTACTATTGCCGATAGAATTTATGGATCCACTTTTTTCATAGCAACCGGATTTCACGGACTACATGTAATTATTGGTACATTATTTTTATCAATTTGCTTTATTCGTCATTTTAATAATCATTTTTCTAATAATCACCATTTTGGATTTGAAGCTGCAGCATGATATTGACACTTTGTAGATGTAGTATGATTATTTCTTTATATTTCAATTTATTGATGAGGTAATTAATTATTTATATAATATAAATAGTATATTTGATTTCCAATCAAAAAGTTTAATAAAAATTAATATAAATAATTCTTTCATTAATATTTATTTCACTAATTATTTTAATTATTTCTAATATTTTTATTTTTTTATCTCTTTTAATTTCTAAAAAATCAATCATAGACCGAGAAAAATGCTCCCCATTTGAATGTGGATTTAACCCCATAAATTTATCTCGAATCCCTTTTTCATTACATTTTTTTCTTATTACAATAATTTTTTTAATTTTTGATATTGAAATTGCTTTAATTTTACCTATAATTATCACTTTTAAAAAAGTTAATTTTATGATTTGATGAAAAGTTAGATCAATTTTTATTTTTATACTTTTAATTGGACTATATCATGAATGAAATCAAAATATATTAAACTGAACTATTTAATAATAATACAAAGGATTATAGTTTATTAAAACATTTGAATTGCAATCAAAAAATATTGTAAAATCAATTTATCTTAAATAAGAAGCAATTTGCATTTAATTTCGACTTAAAAGATAGAGTTTTTACTCCTTATTTAATCATTAATTGAAACCAAAATTAGAGGTATATCACTGTTAATGATAAAATTGAATAAATACATTCCAATTGAAATATAAATAATTAAGCTGCTAACTTAATTTTTAGTGATTAAATTCATTAATATTTCTATTTATATAGTTTAATCTTTAAAACATTACATTTTCACTGTAAAAATAAAAATTTTTTTTTTATAAATATATTTAAAGATTAATAAATCTCCCTAATATCTTCAATATTATACTCTTAATTATAAGCTATTTAAATACAATAATAATAATATAATTATAAAAATAATTATTATCCATAAAACAAATCTATATAAATAAATTTTAAAATTATTCACCTGATAAAAATAACTAATTAAAGAATAATATTTAATAATATTAAATATTCCTTGACCTCTATACAACTCTCTTCAACCTATATCTACATTTTTTAATAATTTTTGACCTAAAATTAAAAAATAATAATTTAATCCATATGTTGATAATCTAGGTATAAATCATATAATAGTAAAAAAAAAACTTAAATCATAAGTTATTATAAATTTATTTAATGAATAAATTTTCATGTTTCTAATAATAATCCCTAAAATAAATCCCATTAATCTCACATAAATTACTATTATTTTTATATTTAAAGGTAAATAAATTATAAAAGGATAAGAAAAAATTATTCATCTTAATAATCTTCCAGAAACTAAACTTATAAATAATAAAATAAATATTCTCTTCAATATAATATAATCTTCTTCAAATAAATTATAAACCACTAATAAATTAAAATCATTCACTATTAAATATATCAACAAACGTACAGTATAAAATATAGTTAAACCTGTAGAAATATAATATAAATTAAAAATTAAAAAATTTAAATTTCTTATTCTAACTACCTCTAAAATTAAATCCTTTGAATAAAATCCAGCCAAAAAAGGAATACCACATAAAGCTAAATTAGAAATATTTAAACATATTGAAGTAAGAGGAATATATAAACTTATTCCCCCCATTATTCGAATATCTTGATTATCATTTATTAAATGAATTACCTTTCCAGCACATATAAATAATAAAGCTTTAAATATCGCATGAGTTAATAAATGAAAATAAGCTAATTCATAATACCCTATTCTTAAAATTCTTATTATTAATCCTAACTGTCTTAATGTAGATAAAGCAATAATTTTCTTTAAATCATATTCATAATTTGCTCTAATTCCAGCTATTAATATTGTTAAACCAAATAATAATAAAAAAAACTTAATAAAAAATGTTTCAACTAATAAATTATTAAATCGAATTAATAAATAAACTCCAGCAGTAACTAAAGTTGAAGAATGAACTAAAGCAGAAACTGGAGTAGGAGCAGCTATAGCTGCTGGTAATCAAGATCTAAATGGAATTTGAGCTCTTTTAGTTATAGCAGCTAAAATAATTATTAATCTAATAATTTGCATACAAAAATCATTTTTTATAAAATTTAAATAAAAAATATAATTTCATCTTCCATAATTTATTATTCAAGCAATTACTATCAAAATTATTACATCCCCAATACGATTTGATAAAACAGTTAATATCCCAGCATTATAAGACTTAATATTTTGATAATAAATCACCAAACAATATGAAACTAACCCTAATCCATCCCATCCTAAAATAATACTAATAATATTTGGTCTAATAATTAATAAGATTATAGAAAATACAAATAATAAAACTAAAATAATAAAACGATTTAAATTTAATTCAGATCTTATATATCTTTTTCTATATAAAATAACAGAAGAAGAAATTAATAAAACAAACATTATAAACATTAAAGATATAAAATCTAATAAAATAGATATAACTAAACTTATAGAATTAAAAGAAATAATTTCCCACTCTAAAAATATTACTATCTCATTTATAATAAAATAAATAGATATAAAAAAATTTAATAATATAAAAAAAAACAAAAAAAAAAATCTAATAAAACAAATAGAATATTTATAAATAATTTAAAATGATATTTATCATATTTTTGATTCCACAAATCAATATTTTTTTTAAATTATTTAAATAAAATCAAATTATTCTATAATCAATTTTTATTACTAATATATTTAACGGCAATCAATGTAATATTAATATAATATATTCTCGAGAAACCCCTGTATAAAATCTGTAAATACCAATATTATATTTTCCATGTTGTGTATAAGAATATAAATATAAACTATACCCAGCTCTAAAAAATGAAATCATAATTAATATAACCATAGTTAATCATGACCAACTAATTAATCTATTAATTAAACTAATTTCGCCCACTAAATTTAAAGATGGAGGAGCAGCTATATTAGAAGATAATAATAAAAATCACCATAATCTTAATGAAGGTATAAAATTTATTATTCCTTTATTCAAAAATAAACTCCGTCTTCTTAACCGCTCATAATTAATATTCGATAAACAAAATAACCCAGAAGAACATAATCCATGTCTAATTATTAAAATATAAGATCCTAAAAATCCCCAATAATTTATTGTTATAATTCCCCCAATAACAATTCTTATATGACAGACAGAAGAATAAGCAATTAAAGATTTTATATCAACTTGACAAAAACATTTTAATCTAATATAAAACCCTCCAATTAATCTAACAATAATTCAAATAAAATTTAATTTTAACCCAACCTTCTGTAAAATAACTATAATTCGTAAAAGTCCATACCCCCCTAACTTTAATATAATAGCTGCTAAAATTATTGAACCAGAAATTGGAGCTTCAACATGTGCCTTAGGTAATCATAAATGAACAAAATATATTGGTATTTTTACCAAAAAAGCTATAATTAAACTAACATATAAAAATATATAATCATAACTATAAAATTTTAAAAAATATATTATTATACAATTTATTTCTCTATAAATATAAAAAATCCCCAATAACAATGGTAAAGAAGCAAATAAAGTATAAAATAATAAATATAATCCAGCTTGAATTCGTTCAGGCTGATAACCTCAACCTATAATTAATATTAAAGTTGGAATTAATCTCCCCTCAAAAAATAAATAAAATAAAAATAAATTTACAACTCTAAAAGTTAAATATAATAATAATAATAATAATAAAATATTTAATAAAAAAAATCTTTTATAAAAATTTACTTTTATTAATTTTTCTCTTGCCATAATTATTAAATATCTAATTCAAATACTTAATAAAATTAAACCATAAGAAATTAAATCACATCCTATCATATAACTTAAATTACAAAAATTAATAATATTAATTGATAAATTTATAAATAATAAAACTATTAATATTATTATATTTTGAACCATTCAAAACATATTTTTTTTTAAACATAAAGGTATTATAAAAATTATTATTATTAAAAATTTTATCATATCTATTAAATTAAATTAAATCTTTGAAAATAATCATTACCATGAGTTCGAATTATTGAAACTAAAATAGATAAACCTAAAACTCCCTCACAAACTGAAAAAACTAAAAAAACTATTAATATATATATATTATAATCAACAGATATTAAATATAATATTAAAAAAAAAAAAATTCTTAAAATAATAAATTCTAATCTTATTAAAACAATTAATAAATGTTTATGTTTTCCAACAAAAATTATATTCCCAAATAAAAATATTATAAAAATTATAATTCATATATTTAATATTATCATTTATGTTTTTATAATTTAAATAAAATATTGGTCTTGTAAATCAAAAATAAGAATTTTTCTTTAAAAACTTCAAAGAAAAAGAATATCTTTATCAATAATCTCCAAAATTATAATTTTTATTAAACTACTCTTTGATATAAAAATATTTTTATCTTTTATAGTAATTTCTATTTCTATTTTTATATTTTTTATTAATCACCCTATTTCTATAGGAATATTAATTTTATTACAAACTTTATTTATTTGTCTTTTATCAGGAATATTAATTAATTCTTATTGATTTTCTTATATTTTATTCTTAGTTTTTTTAGGAGGACTATTAATTCTTTTTATTTATGTTTCAAGTGTCGCTTCCAATGAACTTATAAATATTTCTTTTTTTAACAAATTAATTACAATTATTGTTCCCCTTATAATTTTTTTAATTACTATTTTATTAAAAAATAATTTAAATTGATTAAATTTTTCATTTAATGAAGATATAATTAATTTTATTAATAATTTTATATTTACATATAACGAAAATAATATTAGTTTATTTAAATTATATAATGAACAAACTTATTTATTAATAATTATAATAATTATTTATTTATTTATTACTTTAATTGCAGTAGTAAAAATTACTAATATTTTTTTTGGCCCATTACGATCTTTTAACTAATGATAAATTTATATAAACCAATCCGAAAAACACATCCCATTCTAAAAATTATTAACGGATCATTAATTGATCTACCCACCCCTTCTAATATTTCAACATGATGAAATTTTGGATCTTTATTAGCTATTTGCTTAATAATTCAAATTATCACAGGATTATTCTTAACTATATATTACACAGCAAATATTGAAATAGCATTTTTTAGTGTAAATTATATTTGTCGAAACGTTAATTATGGTTGACTAATTCGTACTCTCCATGCTAATGGAGCATCTTTTTTTTTTATTTGCATTTATTTACATATTGGACGAGGAATTTATTATGAATCTTTTAATTTATTTTATACTTGAATAATTGGAGTAATTATTTTATTTTTATTAATAGCAACAGCTTTTATAGGATACGTCCTACCCTGAGGACAAATATCATTTTGAGGAGCTACTGTAATTACCAATCTTTTATCCGCTATTCCTTATTTAGGAACTTTATTAGTTAATTGAATTTGGGGGGGATTTGCTGTAGATAATGCTACTCTTACTCGATTTTATACTTTCCATTTTTTATTACCATTCATTCTTCTTATAATAACTATTATTCATTTATTATTTCTTCATCAAACAGGATCTAATAATCCCTTAGGAATTAATAGTAATTTAGATAAAATCCCTTTTCACCCATTTTTTACATTTAAAGATTTAATTGGTTTTATTATTTTAATTTTTATTTTAACATTATTAACTTTAACTAACCCCTATCTTTTAGGAGATCCCGATAATTTTATTCCCGCTAATCCATTAGTAACCCCTATTCACATTCAACCTGAATGATATTTTCTTTTTGCTTATGCTATTTTACGATCTATTCCAAATAAACTTGGAGGTGTAATTGCATTAATCATATCTATTTTAATTTTAATTATTTTACCATTTTCATTTAATAAAAAAATTCAAGGAATTCAATTTTATCCTCTTAATCAAATTTTATTTTGATTTATAATTACTACAATTTTCTTATTAACATGAATTGGAGCTCGTCCAGTAGAAAATCTTTATGTTATTACAAGCCAATTATTAACAATTTTTTATTTTTCTTATTTTATTATTAACCCAATTTTAAATAAATTATGAGATAATTTAATTTTTAAAACTTAATTAATGAGCTTGTTTTAAAGCATTTGTTTTGAAAACTTAAGAAAGAATATTAATTCTATTAATTTATACTAAATTTATTTTAATTTAATTATTTATTAAATTTTAATTTAATATTATCCTTAAACCAATAAAAAATAATAAATAATTTAAAGAAACAGGCAAATATCTTTTTCAACATAAATATATTAATTTATCATATCGATATCGAGGTAAAGTACCACGAACTCAAACAAATAAAAAAGAAATTATAATTATTTTTAAATAAAACATTAAACTTAAATTATACCCTCCTATATACATAATAACAAATAATAAACTCATAAATAAAATTCTTGAATATTCAGCTAAAAAAATCAAAGCAAATCCTCCTCTTCTATATTCAATATTAAACCCCGATACCAATTCTCTTTCTCCTTCAGCAAAATCAAAAGGAGTTCGATTAGTTTCAGCCATTAAAGAAGATATAAAACATAAACTTAAAGGTATTATTAAAAAAAAAAATCAAACTAATATTTGATAATTAGCATATTTTATTAAATTAAAATCTATAATTAAAATAATTCTTGATATTATAATTAAAATTAAACTAACTTCATAAGAAATTGTTTGAGCAACAGCCCGTAAACCCCCTAATAAAGAATAATTTGTATTAGATGATCAACCAGCAATTATAATAGTATATACACCTAATCTAATACAACATAAAAAAAATAAAATCCCTATATTAAATATAATTATATTAAAATAATATGGAATAACCATTCAAATTATCAAAGATAATATAAAACTTAAAACAGGAGAAAAATAATAAAAAATATAATTTGAATAATTTAAATAAACTTGTTCTTTAGAAAATAATTTAATAGCATCAGAAAAAGGCTGTAATAACCCTAAAAATCCAACTTTATTAGGGCCTTTACGAATTTGAATATAACCTAAAACTTTTCGCTCTAATAAAACTAAAAAAGCTACACCAATTAATACTCCAATTAATAAAATTAAAATACCAATAATAATATTTAATAAATCCATAATTATAATTACTATCTATATAATAAATTATATATTTATGACTTCTAAAACCATTACATTTTTCTGCCAAAATAGTATAATTATATTATTAATATTCTCTTTATAAAATTATTTTTAATATTTGATCCTTTCGTACTAAAATATTTTAATTTTTTTAAAGATAGAAACCAACCTGGCTTACACCGGT